GTGGCATTAGCGCTTTTATTTGCGAATCCCTTTGTTTAATCCCCAAAATACATAAATACATATTTCTTTCTTTTTTTATTTCCTTGGATTTGCCGTTCTTGCTTTTTTCGAATTATATTAAGATTTCAATACCACAATTTATTATTCGTTGTGACAATAATCAGGGGGGAGAACTTATTTGAAGATGAGAAATAAAATTAGCACATCAACTCACTTTCTTCCTTTACCCCCTTAGTCTAATGGGACTTTTTTTTTTAGGAAGTGTTGAAACAAATGAGATTTTTTATTTCGCAACTGACATAAGACCTGATACCTAATCCTAATAAGTATCATTCTTATTGTTCTAATAAGTATCGTTCTTATTGGAAATTTCCACTTATTGGAAGTTTCCAATTGAAAAAACAATCAATCCATTTACATCGATAAATCAATATTTTTCTTTACTCTATTTAATTTAGAATTTAGAAAAATAAGAAAAAAAAAAAAATAGAACAAATAAAAAAATATAGAAAAAAAAAAGTCTATCTAAGAAAATTAGTCTATCTATAAAAATAAGAAAGAGGAGATCATATGAAAAATGTAACCGATTCTTTCCTTTCCTTGGGTTATTGGCCATTCGCCGGGAGTTTCGGGTTTAATACTGATATTTTAGCAACAAATCCAATAAATCTAAGTGTAGTACTTGGTGTATTGATTTTTTTTGGAAAGGGAGTGTGTGCGAGTTGCTTATTTCAAGAATAGGATGGATTCAACCAACTGCACCTTTGTTTCGTTATAACTTGAAAGAAAAAGGGCACGATTCCGCGAATTACTTCTGAATAAATTAAGAAATCATATTTAAGAACCGCAGCATTTCGTGATTCATTGGTAAATCTACTTTGATTCTCTACCAACCAATAATGCGGGACCATTAACAAGGTTAAAGCGAAATCGTTTGAAGTCCAGATGCAGCAGGGTACTCTTTCTACTAATATGTTAATACAGAAATGGTTTCAAAACGAAGAGTTGAAAATTTTTTATCGATATAAAACACTCATGTCGATAAAAAAATGATTTGAACCCCTTTTTTTATTTGTCTTTTTTATTCAATGCTGAATCGATGACCTATGTATAAAGTAAGAAAAATTTTTTGGATTTGAAGAAAAAAAGAAACAACTTTGCTGACAATTATTTGGTTGGTCAGAAGAGTCCTCCGAATCGATGACCTATGTATAAAGTAAGAAAAATTTTTTGGATTTGAAGAAAAAAAGAAACAACTTTGCTGACAATTATTTGGTTGGTCAGAAGAGTCCTCCGAATATTATGTTCTTAGATTAGTGATCGGTTTCGATATTTTCGCGAATATGAATAGAGAAGAGAGGATAGGCTCATTACATTAAAAAAGCTATGGGAATTTACATAAGTAATTGAGCCTGAGAGCCAAATGAACCGAAAGACTCATGTTTGGTTCGGGAAGGGATCGTGGAAGTTTTGAAATGAATGGAAAGATAATCCACTTTCATTAAGCGGTTTATTAGATAATCGAAAACAGAGGATCTTGAAGACTATTCGAGATTCAGAAGAACTACGCGGGGGGGCCCTGGAACGGCTGGAAAAAGCCGGGGCTCGCTTAAGGAAAGTAGAAAAGGAAGCGGATCAGTTTCGAGCGAACGGATACTCTGAGATAGAACGAGAAAAAAGGAATTTGATTAATTCAACCTATAAGTCTTTGGAACAATTAGAAAATTACAAAAACGAAACCATTCGTTTTGAACAACAAAGAGCGATTAATCAAGTTCGACAACGGGTTTTTCAACAAGCCTTAGAAGGAGCTCTAGGAACTCTGAATAGTTGTTTGAACACCGAGTTACATTTACGTACCATCAGTACTAATATTGGCATGTTTGGAATGATGAAAGAAATAACGGGTTAGTCTTTCTACTGCAGGCATTATTTTTCTTTCAAACAAAAATAAAGAATTAAGAAATACTCATGGTAACTATTCGAGCAGATGAAATTAGTAATATTATCCGTGAACGTATTGAACAATATAATAGAGAAGTAAAGATTTTAAATACCGGTACTGTACTTCAAGTAGGCGATGGCATTGCTCGTATTTATGGTCTTGATGAAGTAATGGCGGGTGAATTAGTAGAATTTGAAGAAGGTACGATAGGCATTGCTTTGAATTTGGAATCAAATAATGTCGGTGTTGTATTAATGGGTGACGGTTTGATGATACAAGAGGGAAGTTCTGTAAAAGCAACAGGAAGAATTGCTCAGATACCGGTAAGTGAGGCTTTTTTGGGCCGTGTTATAAATGCCCTCGCTAAACCTATTGATGGTCGAGGTGAAATTTCAGCTTCTGAATCCCGGTTAATTGAATCTCCCGCCCCGGGTATTATTTCGAGGCGTTCCGTATATGAGCCTCTTCAAACAGGACTTATTGCTATTGATTCAATGATCCCTATAGGACGTGGTCAGCGAGAATTAATTATTGGGGACAGGCAGACCGGTAAAA